TTTATGAAGGAGATACATTAGTTACATTTATATATGAAAAGTCGAGATCTGGGGACATAACGCAGGGTCTTCCAAAAGTGGAACAAGTGTTAGAAGTGCGCTCGATCAATTCAATATCGATGAATCTAGAAAAGAGGATTGAGGGTTGGAACGAATGTATAACAAGAATTCTTGGAATTCCTTGGGGATTCTTCATTAGTGCTGAGCTAACTATAGTGCAAAGTCGTATCTCTTTGGTCAATAAGATCCAAAAGGTTTATCGATCCCAGGGGGTGCGGATTCATAATAGGCATATAGAAATTATTGTACGGCAAATAACATCAAAAGTATTGGTTTCAGAAGACAGAATGCCTAATGTTTTTTCACCCGGAGAACTAATCGGATTGTTACGAGCAGAACGAACGGGACGCGCTTTGGAAGAAGCGATCTGTTACCGAGCCATCTTATTGGGAATAACAAGAGCATCTCTCAATACCCAAAGTTTCATATCTGAAGCAAGTTTTCAAGAAACTGCTCGAGTTTTAGCAAAGGCAGCTCTCCGGGGGCGTATCGATTGGTTGAAAGGTCTGAAAGAGAACGTTGTTTTGGGGGGGATGATACCTGTCGGGACCGGGTTCAAAGGATTAGTGCACCCTTCAAAACAACATAATAAGATTCCTTTGAAAACAAAAAAAAAGAATCTATTCGAGGCGAAAATGAGAGATATTTTGTTTCACCAGAGAAAATTTGTTGATTCGTCCCTTTGACAGAATTTCCACGATACATCATAACAATCATTTATAGGATTTACTTATTCCTAAGAAGGGAGTAATTCCTTTCACTTCATTATTTTAGTAAAAGTTCTTGCGGCTCCAGCTGGATGACATTCAATATCATGTACCCATGTTCCTATACGTATATCGGCTAATGGTACGCAATTCCCTATTTTAAAATTTTAAATTTAGATCAAGTATCTCGTATCTATAAGCAGGGGGGCGCGGCCAAGAAACAGCTAGCGGACTGCCCCCTTCCTTCCATTCGGCGTTTCTTCGCTGTGTGAACATATGTATGGGCAGGTCGCAATAAAAGTGGCTAGTCGAAGGTTTAGGCCAATCGCAATTTATCACCATCTTGCCCGCTTCCAATTGATGACTGGCTATTATATAAGTGTTGACCTAAGCCCCTGTGCTGGCTCGGCTCCCGAGAACCGTACGTGAGCTGCCTCGTACGGCTCTTCCTAAGAACTTGAAGTCCCTCTCTCTTAATATAAAAAAATGAATTTACAAGCCCTTTTCAAAAAGCTTTCGCCCCTCCGGGGGCTATTAGAGAAGCAGCTTCGTTCCTTGACTTCTTTGCTGAGTCAAGCTTCCTTGTTCCTTAGTGTAGTCTCGGTCCATAGTTTAAGACTTCGCCTAGTCTATATCCACAGCTGACCTTAGTCCGTACTTACGCCTTTCCCTTTGTATTTGTATACGGCTAAGTGTTACTTTGTAACCTTAACGTACTTTTTACTGTAGCATAGGCTTTCGTCGGGCTTTCGTCCCTTCGCCTATAGGCGAAGGCTTGGCTTCGATATCGCTCATGACTTAGTGTATAGAGCCGTGTAGTCGTCGGTTTTACACCACAATGCCTTATGATATAGTGGTCGGCCTTTCGAATGCCTCCTTCCTTTTTTTCTGAGGAAGCCCCTTACAACTAGAATATAAAGAACAGGGGGCTGTTCACCTTTGGGAAGTTAGCTACTTAAGTACTACTCATAAAGTAAAGGCGAACGGCATTCTGTTCTACAGCTACTTTCTGTTCTACAGCTACTTAATATTAGCTACTTAATATTCTACAGCTATTAATTATTAATAATATATTAAATTAATATTTATTTTTTATAATTCTATTTTTTTTTTTTTTTTTTTTATTATATTTAATTATATTTATTTTTTAATTATATTTATTTATTATATTTATATATATATATATACATTATATACATTTATATACTAAATATAAATAGTAAGTATATAAGTATAATACTAATAATAGTACTAATACTAGTTGTAATAAGTTACTAATAGTTACTAATACTAGTTGTAATAAGTAGTAAAAAAATAGTACTAATAATAGTTGTAATAAGTAGTAATATAAGTGGTAATAATAGTAAAAGTAGAACAACTTGTCGTACTACTGAAGTACCTAAGGTGAACAGGGCTCACGGGCCGGGACGTCCGGCAGAATGCTTGGCCTCCTGCGCTGGAAGCGACACCCGAAGGGTGCGCTTCTGGCAGTTAGCTTCTAGCACTATATAATAATAGATAATAATAAGTATTGGGCATTCTGAGCTGGAAGGGGGCAAGCAAATGAAATGAAGGAAGGCATTACGGGTCGACTACAAGAAGCAAAGCTTCGTAGACTCTGCAAGTCACTTATAGAATGCCGACTACTATTTTCCACTTAATACTTAAACTTAATACTTAATAAGGGAAGGGGAGGGAAGCGAAGCTTCGCGAGCTTTAAAGGTTAGCTCGGTTCTCGCCTGGATCGATTAAGTAGCTCAGGCCAGCCCCTTGGTATGCTAAGATTATTATTACGTGATTAATCCACTCACTTGGCTAGAAAGAGAGCTTCTAGCAAAGAGTTCAATCGATAGCTTGATAAAGAAAAGGGAATTTTTCTTAAAAGTCGGCGAGGCATGGAAGCCCAAGCAGACGAGAACTTTTTATTCATTAATAATTAATTAATTAATAGCCGTTACATACATGGGAAGTACGCCCACTTGTGCACGCATAAACAAAGGAGCCAAACAACTAAAGACTACATTAGAAAGTTAACTAAAATAAAAACATATTAAAGACGTAGAACAACATGAAAAATAACAAAGAAAGCCTTGCAAGACTACTTATTTAAATCTTAGAGATCTTCTAGTTTCGATTTCCCCTACGGTTGTTCTGGGCCCCCTGCACAATGAGCGCGTCCCTTTCTTCAAGCAGCTCCCTCTTCCTTTCATCAAGCTCACGAATGCTATCCCGAATTGCTAGCATCCTTCTCGAAATTTCTTCAGGATCTATGGGAGGCATGTGCTCCCAGAAGAGACCCAGAAGTTGCTCCTGCTGGAGCTTGGCGTTCGCCACGCGTTGGATTGCTTGATCTATTTGATAAAGTCTTGATACGGTAGCTGGATCCATCTCCCTTTGGTTTGCCAAATAGAGAAAGAAGCTTCTATTTATAGGCGTTGGAGGCCCTTATATTATGTATTATGTATTATGCTTAAGAGTAATAATTCTTGTCTTGGTTCCGTAACATGGTTCAAACCTGGCTTTTCGTGAATATGGAACCCCATTCACTAGATTTTGCTGAATAATTGCCCTTTCCCCGTACGGATTTGAGTACGAAAGGCCCACCCCAAACAGCGAATAGGACTTTCTTTTTCGCGGGTATCGCCACGCGGCTTAATCCCGATCACTCCTTCAAGAATAGGGAGCAATAATAGAGCGAATCCGTCAGAGAGTACTCCCTCCCCTTTCTTAAGAGATAGAGCAATCGTCACTCGACAGCTCAAAACTGACCAGTACAAAACCATGTGATCTGTCCTCGTTTACGTACCCCACTGGCACTAGCCTAACGTCCTTTCCTACCCCAAGCCAGTGCACCCACTACTCCCCCTACACTATTCCTCTCTACAGGCCCTTTTTCTCTCTCTCTCCTCCTAAAAAGAAATAAACCTCCTCGCACCTCTCCAGGATGACGTCTTACAGATCCGGCCAGCTCGACACTCACCTTCCACACTTAGTATGGACTTAATTAAGTCAAAGCCCTTACGCTTTCTGGATAAGGAGAGGTTTTTAGTTACGTGCTCTTTCCTGAGCTATAATTTTGCAATAACCTTTTCCTTGTTCGTGACATTATGAGAAAAATTTGCATTTTTCTCTCCTTCCTCTGAATAGTGATCATGAGACAGACCAGAAATCGGTCAGCATATCTAGCCCGCATTTAGGATACCTCAGATGTAAGAAACATCGTTTAATTGCCAACAAGTACCACAAATTAAAATCAAGAACATTATTGTCAACGGAGATTATTATATAAAAATAACCTGCATTTGTGGTTTCCTTTTTCCATAAACCAGTAAAAGAAATGGGGGGAGCGAAGGAAGGGGAAGCTTGGATTCTGAAAATGGAGCTGGTTGTTTTCCATGAGATGGCGCTGTGTTAGGGTTACCAGTGGGAACGACCGAGACCTACTTTAGGGAGGTCTTTCGGCTTGGACATGACGTTTGCTTGATATTGGGCAGAGTGGGCTTGCTTGGAAGCGTGAAGTGAGATATCAGATCGGACGCCCATGGTTATACCGGCTACACACCTTATCTTCTTGCTTTCTCAATCCGACCACATCAAGTAGAGACTAAACATCCATTATTTCATAGTTTTATGTTATTAATCCACCGTAGTTGTCTAGTTCACTTGTAAAACTAGTTAATCTATTAATTGACTCTATAGGGTAATACTTGGCCGATGCTTACACACCTCTAAAACTTTCCACAAAAGCCTCCGCTATGAGGTCAACTTTATGTAGGCAGTAGGTAATCTAGAATGATTTTGGTTATTGAGATATCCCTCTGTCGAACACATGTAGAATGAACATGTAGAATGAATTAGTGTTTTTCCTTTATAGGAAGCTGGAGATTGTATAAATCATGGTATGGCTGGAGGTGGTGATACTCATATACATGACAAGAGTACCACAAAAATAAAAATATATTAGAATATGTACCCTACCTATTTTCATCCAGAAAGATACGAAAATATGTACCATACAAATGACCGTCAAATTTGTGTAGATACCTATCGTCGTTTTCATATTATGTTTTCATATTATGATAGGGTATCTCTAATGAATAGATAATCTAAATGAAAAAAAAAATGGAGAACAAGGCTTGGTTGAAATATTTATCTGAGATTGAAAAACAACAGATCCTCTCTCTATGTAAAGACTTCGATGATCAAACTTTGCAGGATAAACTGACAGATTCC